AGAGAATTGATATATGATCTATTTGAAGCTGCTACAGGTATGCGAATGATGCATAATTACTTTCGCATCGGAGGAGTAGCTGCCGATCTACCTTATGGATGGATGGATAAATGTTTAGATTTCTGTGATTATTTTTTACGAGGAGTTGTTGAATATCAACAACTTATTACGCAGAATCCTATTTTTTTAGAACGAGTTGAAGGAGTCGGTTTTATTAGTGGAGAAGAAGCTGTAAATTGGGGCTTATCGGGACCAATGTTACGAGCTTCTGGAATACAATGGGATCTTCGTAAAATTGATCCTTATGAGTCTTACAATCAATTTGATTGGAAAGTCCAATGGCAAAAAGAAGGAGATTCATTAGCTCGCTATTTAGTACGAATCTGCGAAATGAGGGAATCCATCAAAATTATTCAACAGGCTGTAGAGAAAATTCCTGGAGGACCTTATGAGAATTTAGAAGCCCGACGCTTTAAGAAAGCAAAGAATTCCGAATGGAATGATTTTGAATATCGATTTCTTGGTAAAAAACCTTCCCCCAATTTTGAATTATCAAAGCAAGAACTTTATGTAAGAGTAGAAGCTCCAAAAGGTGAATTAGGAATTTATCTGGTAGGAGATGATAGTCTTTTCCCCTGGAGATGGAAAATTCGTCCACCCGGTTTTATTAATTTGCAAATTCTTCCTCAGCTAGTTAAAAAAATGAAATTGGCTGATATCATGACGATATTAGGTAGTATAGATATCATTATGGGGGAAGTTGATCGTTGAAATGATAATAGATAGGGTAGAGGTAGAAACTATCAATTCTTTTTCGAAATCGGAATTATTAAAAGAAGTCTATGGACTGATATGGATTCTACCCATTTTTACCCTCCTACTGGGAATCACAATAGAAGTACTCGTAATTGTGTGGTTAGAAAGAGAAATATCTGCATCGATACAACAACGTATAGGTCCTGAATATGCTGGCCCCCTGGGACTGCTTCAAGCTATAGCAGATGGAACAAAGCTACTTTTTAAAGAGGATATCCTCCCATCCCGAGGAGATATTATTTTTTTTAGCATTGGACCATCTATAGCAGTCATATCCATTTTATTAAGTTTTTTAGTTATCCCTTTGGGATATCATTTTGTTTTAGCTGATCTTAGTATTGGTGTTTTTTTATGGATTGCCATTTCAAGTATTGCTCCTATTGGTCTTCTTATGGCAGGATACAGCTCAAATAATAAATATTCTTTTTCAGGCGGTCTACGAGCGGCTGCTCAATCTATTAGTTATGAAATACCATTAACTTTTTGTGTGCTAGCAATATCTCTACGTGTGATTCGTTAAAATAGGAGCTTTTCCTCTAAAATCCATTGAATACTTATCTTCCTTTTCTTATTCTGTATTCAGGTTAATAAGTTAAGCTAGATAGCTATATGAGTGAAACAAAACAGCTTATTAGTTTGTAGTAAAAAGAAAAAATCTCATTTCCTACGTACAAGAAAAAAGTTGAAGTAAACATAAGTAGTGTAAACTCTTTACCCCAAGGTTGAGATTCTTTGATTAGTCATCATATCTTGAAGCGGGCAAGAATAAAGGATTCGCGATATGGAATTCCATTACTAGAATATTTTTAGTTATTACTATAACTTATAACCATAAGGGAATCCATCAAAAGTTAGTGAGGGATTAGGAACACTAAAGTACATAAAGGATTAGTAATGAGAGAATATAAATCATTAGAAATTTTTCCTCATAAAAGGAATCATAATAAGGGCTTGAAATTGGTGGAAATGATCAAGTAGTACTTTCTTCGGATTCCGATTCAGAGTATGTTCCCATGCACTTGTTAAGGAAATGGCTATCAAGAACGAATTAACCCTTTATTCCTTTTTTCTTTTTAAGTATCCCCTTCCCGGGGAAAGAAGAATAGGACAAAAGATATGGAATGCAATACAAAAAAGGATCCTTATTTATTCTTTCCTTCCTTTATCCATATTCATACAGAATTCCTCATGAACTAATACCCAATTCTTTCCATTTATTAATTGCTATAACGAGTGTTTTATTCCAATATTAAGTTATTACTGAACAAAGAAAAAATGTCATTTTATTATATAAAGGATGAGATCAATTCGGAAGCGCTTTTTTATTATTCTAGCAGACGGAATTGCTTTGGTCTAATTTAGGACTTTCCAATCAATTTTATCTTACCTAATTCTATCTACGCCCAGGGGATAATACCGAAATGAAACAATCCTTTCCTTTTTTCTGATCATAGAGTAGCCGTATGAAGCTAAGGTTTCATGTACGGTTTTGGAATAGCGGTGGAAACTGTGATGTTATCATCGACTATGATTATCTAACAGTTCAAGTACAGTTGATATAGTTGAAGCACAGTCAAAATATGGTTTTTTTGGATGGAATCTTTGGCGTCAGCCTATAGGTTTTCTAGTTTTTCTAATTTCTTCTTTGGCAGAATGTGAAAGATTACCCTTTGATTTACCGGAAGCAGAGGAAGAATTAGTAGCAGGTTATCAAACCGAATATTCCGGTATTAAATATGGTTTATTTTATCTTGCTTCTTACCTAAATTTATTAGTTTCCTCCTTATTTGTAACTGTTCTCTACTTAGGCGGGTGGAATTTTTCTATTCCCTATATATCCTTTTTTGGATTTTTCCAAATGAATCAAATGGGTAGAATTTTGGAAATAATAATGGGTATCCTTATTACATTAACTAAAGCTTATTTATTTCTCTTCATTTCTATCACAATAAGATGGACTTTACCCAGGATGAGAATGGATCAGTTATTAAACCTTGGATGGAAATTTCTTTTACCTATTTCTCTGGGCAATCTCTTATTAACAACTTCTTCCCAACTAGTTTCACTATAAATAAGATAATACAATAACAGTAAGAATATCTTCAACACAAAAGTTCTTTCAAACAAGAGAAAGAAACATACCTTTTTCATAGATATTTAGAATATGTTCCCTATGATAACTGGGTTCATTAGTTATGGTCAACAAACAATACGCGCCGCAAGATACATTGGTCAAAGTTTCATAATTACCTTATGCCACACAAATCGTTTACCTATAACGATTCACTACCCTTATGAAAAATCAATTACATCGGAGCGTTTCCGAGGGCGAATACACTTTGAATTTGATAAATGCATTGCTTGTGAAGTATGTGTTCGCGTATGCCCGATAGATCTACCCCTTGTGGATTGGAGATTTGAAAAGGATATTAAAAGGAAACAATTGCTTAATTATAGTATTGATTTCGGAGTTTGTATATTTTGTGGTAACTGTGTTGAATACTGTCCGACAAGCTGTTTATCAATGACTGAAGAATATGAACTTTCTACTTATGATCGTCATGAATTGAATTACAATCAAATTGCTTTGAGTCGGTTACCAATCTCCATAATGGGAGATTACACAATTCAAACAATTAGGAATTCGCCTCAAAGTAAAATAGACGAAGAAAAATCTTGGAATTCAAGAACGATTACTGATTACTAGGTACTAGGATTTTTTTGTTAGAAAAATCCAATAGTTTTTTACTAACTAAAAAAAAAAGAAAAATGAATAACTACTGCTTATTGCAAATTATTCCTGATTTAAAATGAGAGTAGATTTTCGTGATGTGGTTTCTAACTATACAATTTATATATATTTTCTAACTATACAATTTATATATATAGTTAGAAAATATATATAAATATCATAATCCTTTTTACTTCCTTATCCTTTTTACTTCCTTGAATCTTTTAGTTTTAGTCAGTTCATGAAAAATTTTATACTATTAATTTCTTCTTATCCATAATGGATTTACCTGGACCAATACATGAGATTCTTGTGCTATTTGGGGGATTTGTTCTTCTACTAGGGGGTCTAGGAGTAGTATTACTTACCAACCCAATTTATTCTGCCTTTTCGCTGGGATTAGTTCTTATTTTTATATCCTTATTCTTTTTTTTATTGAATTCCTACTTTGTAGCTGTTGCACAACTTCTTATTTATGTGGGAGCCATAAATGTCTTGATCATATTTGCTGTAATGTTTGTAAACGGCTCAGAGTGGTCTAAAGATAAGAATTATTGGACTATTGGAGATGGGTTTACTTCACTCGTTTGTATAACTATTCCTTTTTCACTAATGACTACTATCCCAGATACGTCATGGTATGGAATTCTTTGGACTACAAGATCAAACCAAATAGTAGAACAGGGTCTCATAAATAACGTTCAACAAATTGGGATTCATTTAGCAACCGATTTTTATCTTCCGTTTGAACTCATTTCCCTAATTCTTCTAGTTTCTTTAATAGGTGCAATTACTATGGCTCGACAATAAAAAATACTTAGAATGAGTAAAAATTCTTAGAATTTCTAATCTAAAATAAATAACTAAAGAATAACAATTTTAATTTAGTAAAACCTATCTACTGCCAACTCAACAAATACCTTCTTTTCTCTTTTGTTGCGTAATTGTTCTATATCTAATTAATTGAATCGGTTCAATTCTTGTCCTCATATTGAAATGAATCGAGATTGATAAGGAGTTAGTTAATGATGTTTGAGCATGTACTTTTTTTGAGTGTCTATTTATTTTCGATTGGTATCTATGGATTGATCACAAGCCGAAACATGGTTAGAGCTCTAATATGTCTTGAACTTATACTCAATTCAATTAATCTAAATCTCGTAACATTTTCTGATCTATTTGATAGTCGCCAATTAAAAGGGGACATTTTCGCAATTTTTGTTATAGCCCTTGCGGCTGCTGAAGCAGCTATTGGACTATCCATTCTTTCTTCCATACATCGTAACAGGAAATCAACTCGTATCAATCAATCTAATTTTTTGAATAATTAGACATAGAATCCTCTAAACAAAGCCACATATATAATAATATGGAACATTAAGATGAATAGAAATCGAGTCTTATTTTCTTATTATTATTTGAGAATATCCATTTTTTTTTTGAAGTAGATTATTTCAGAGTATTCTTTTTTACTTATTAAATATTACATTTTTGCAATTCATTGCTATTGCAATTTGAATATTGCAATAATTTATATTGAAAAGATGATAGCCAATTTATTGGCTAATTCGAATTAGTATGTAGAATTAGTATAATTATGACTGTTGAAGCCTTAAATTCAAGTCTCTTGGCTCTTTTCACGCTTTCTCACAAACAGATTAAGAAATATATTGCATTTTTTGTTAAAGTTTGGATAAATCACTGCTTCGTCTGGTGTCTACAATACATCTAACTTATATAGTACTAATTTCATTTTTACCAGATCGAAAATTTTTATGTTGAAAAGGAAAATTTATAGATCCAATGTCACATTCTGTAAAAATTTATGATACATGTATAGGATGCACTCAATGTGTACGAGCTTGTCCAACGGATGTATTAGAAATGATACCTTGGGATGGATGTAAAGCCAAGCAAATTGCTTCTGCGCCGAGAACCGAAGATTGTGTGGGTTGTAAGAGATGTGAATCCGCCTGCCCAACAGATTTTTTAAGTGTCCGCGTTTATTTAGGGCCTGAAACAACCCGCAGCATGGCTCTATCTTATTGATACGTTACAAAAAACTCCACTTGAATCGTCTGATTCCTCTTTACCGAAGAAGCCTGTGCTCGAAATAATCGAGCATGGGCTTTTCTGGTCAAAACGTATCTTGTCTTTATTACTTTATCATGAGTTATTTTCCTTGGTTAACAATACTTGTTGTTTTGCCGATATTTTCGGGTTCTTTAATTTTCTTTTTACCTCATAAAGGAAACAAAATCGTTAGGTGGTATACTATATCCATTTGTTTATTAGAATTCCTTCTAATGACTTATGCATTCTGTTATCATTTCCAATTGGAGGATCCCTTAATCCAATTAAGGGAGGATTCTAAATGGATAGATGTTTTTGATTTCCACTGGAGATTGGGAATCGATGGACTTTCATTAGGATCTATTTTATTGACAGGATTTATCACTACTTTAGCTACTTTAGCGGCTTGGCCAGTTACCCGGAATTCGCGATTATTCTATTTTCTGATGCTAGCAATGTATAGCGGTCAAATAGGATTATTTTCTTCACGAGACCTTTTACTTTTTTTTATCATGTGGGAATTAGAATTAATTCCTGTTTACTTACTTTTATCTATGTGGGGGGGAAAGAGGCGTCTGTATTCAGCTACTAAGTTTATTTTGTATACTGCAGGCGGTTCCATTTTTTTCTTAATCGGAGTTTTGGGTATGGGCTTATATGGTTCCAACGAACCAAGATTAGATTTGGAAAGATTGATTAATCAATCATACCCTGCAACATTGGAAATACTACTTTATTTTGGCTTCCTTATTGCTTATGCTGTCAAATTGCCGATTATACCTCTACATACGTGGTTACCGGATACCCACGGGGAAGCACATTACAGTACATGTATGCTTTTAGCGGGAATCCTATTAAAGATGGGAGCATACGGATTGATTCGGATCAATATGGAATTGTTACCTCATGCTCATTATCTATTTTCCCCCTGGTTGGTAATAATAGGAGCGGTGCAAATAATCTATGCAGCTTCAACTTCTCTTGGTCAACGAAATTTCAAAAAAAGAATAGCCTACTCCTCTGTATCTCACATGGGTTTCATAATTATAGGAATTGGTTCCATAACCAATATTGGACTAAATGGAGCTATTTTACAAATATTATCCCACGGATTTATTGGTGCTACACTTTTTTTCTTGGCGGGAACGGCTTGTGATAGAATGCGTCTTGTTTATCTCGAAGAACTGGGGGGGATATCTATCCCAATGCCGAAAATTTTTACCATGTTTAGTAGCTTTTCAATGGCTTCTCTTGCCTTGCCAGGAATGAGCGGTTTTGTTGCAGAATTAGTAGTATTTTTTGGACTAATTACGAGTCCAAAATTTATGTTAATGCCAAAAATGCTAATTACTTTTGTAATGGCAATTGGAATGATATTAACTCCTATTTATTTATTATCTATGTTACGCCAGATGTTCTATGGATACAAGCTATTTCATGTTCCAAACGCAAATTTTGTGGATTCTGGACCACGAGAACTCTTTCTTTTAATCTGTATCTTTTTACCAGTAATAGGAATTGGTATTTATCCAGATTTTGTTCTCTCGCTATCCGTTGACAGGGTTGAGGCTCTCTTATCCAATTATTATCCTAAATAGGATTTTCTTTTTTTAACTAGTCCGCTCTATATTCCATAGTGGAAAAACCTAAAAATTCAGAAAAAAGTAAAAAAGTCTAATTAGATCTATCTCGAATTTTTGAGAACCCTTTGAAAAGACGTTCAAGGGGTTCTCAAATCAAACAAAAATGGAAAAAACTTCCTAAAATGAGGGTTTTATGTTATGTAATCATTTAGATGGTAATGTAAATGAACCATAACTATGTAAACCTATTCCTAACAGATTGATACCAAAATAGCAGATCCAAATTATCAGAAATCCTATCGAAGCTACAAGTGCTGAATTCGTACCCTTCCAATTTTGATTTGTTCTACTATGTAAATAAATTGCAAATATGGTCCAGGTAATAAATGCCCAAGTTTCCTTAGGATCCCAATTCCAATAGGATCCCCACGCCTCATTAGCCCATACTGCTCCACAAAGAATACCTATGGTTAAAAGGGTAAACCCTAGACTAATGACACGATAACTCCAAGAATCCAAACGCTCGGTTAATTGATATTTGTAATAATTTTGAAATGCAGGAAAAGAGGTGTTTTTTAAAGCACTTCTTTTTGCATAGAAATATTCAATCTCACTAAAGAAAAATGTTTTAAGTAAAACATTTTTTTTCTTTTTAGAAAAGAAATCAAAATTCTTTCGAAATCTAATGATTAGAAGAGCGGCGGATAATAAGGATCCACACAAAAGAGTTGCATAGCTTAGTAACATCATACTGACATGCATCATTAACCACTGAGATTGTAGAGCAGGTACTAGTATTGTAGATTGATGCATTTCAGTTAAAAGACTCGACGTGGCAAAGCCTTGCGTTAAAATAGTACTTGGTGTAGTTATTGTGCTTAAATCATTTTTAGAGTTCTGTATCTTAGGAATAGTATGAAGAATATACAGAGCCCATGAAAGGAAGATCAATGACTCATATAAATTACTTAATGGAAAATGTCCCGAAGAAACCCAACGAGAAACTAAGAATCCTGTTATAGAGAAAAAAGTAGCTATCATTCCTTTTTCTGACGAATCACGTAATTCCCTAAGTTCACGAACTAATAAGGTTATCAAATGAATCGTAATCACAATTGAAATGGTTGAGAAAGAGATATGAGTTAGTATATGTTCTAAAGTTGCAAATAGCATAAGGAGAAGGTCCCATTACAAAATAGGAAATTTCGAATTGAATCCATTTTCTAATCTATTGTATTCTTTTTCGAGAATGCCGCCACTCGGACTCGAACCGAGATGCTTGAGCACTGCTTCCTAAGAGCAGCGTGTCTACCAATTTCACCATGGCGGCTAACGTGAAATAATAGTTAACTTAAAAGAATAATAGTTATTTTCTCGCGAATCGTCGAGATTGGGAGAGTGCATAGAATTTAGGAACATTAGAATTTCATCATTAAATACAAAGAGTTTTTTATTTTAGAAAAATTTCTAGAATGAAAGCCTTTACGCTCTTATTAATATGATTTACCAGTCCTAAACCAATTTATTTGTGAATTTTGGATAAGATAGGTAGAAGTTGTAAGTCCTATTGCAAGAATACTCTACTTTTGCTAATAGAATCCTCATATTTTTTTATGAGGATTCTATTAGCAAAAGTTCTTTGCTAGGAAAAGAATACTGAGGACACAATATACCAGAAACTTTTGTTCTATATAACAGAGGGATGGATTAGTTCTAAGAATATTGTACCGAGGAATTCGGCACATAAAAGTACATTCATTAATTAATCCAAATTATTCATTCATATTAAATAATTGGAATTTTTTTTGGATAGGTCAATTCAGATTATTCCAAAACCTTATTATTTGTTTGTTTGTTGCCCAGAAAAACCTTTAGGTTTTGGATGCTCGTTGCCGCTAGAAAATGATCTTGATTTTGCTAAGGAATAAGATTGTACTATGGAAAAATAAGTTTTTTTCTTCCAAATATTTTTACGAATACGCTTTTTTGACATCGAAGTACGTTTTTTTGGAACTGCCATTCAAAAAGGGGAATTACTTTTTTCTAGTTGTATGTGAAAGACATCTATTGCCGCAAATCAATCCTTTTTTCTGTTTTTTCTTAGTATTTATACTTAGATACTGAAAGATACTAAAATTCTCATTTTTTTTTTTACTTTATTTTGTCTAATGTGGATAAGACAAGAGTTTTTTAGCGTATTTTTCATTTTTTAGCGTATTTTTCATATATATTTTAGACTTATAATTGAATAATATAGAATATATAAAAAGATATATTCTATACAAAGGTTTTCTATTTAAATCAATTTATATATCAAATATACTCCATATATAAATATACCATATGGGGAATAAGCCCTCATATAAAATGGGGAGATAAAAAGAAGGTAAAATTCAAATAGTTAATTAAGTTCAGAACGGTATTCCAGAATGGAATTTCAATCAAAATAAAAAAATACTTAGTCTCTTAAAGAAGACATTCTAAAACTTAGATAATTCTAGTCATTAGGATTTCCATTTTATATGAAGTAAGGAATATTCGAGAATTTCCTATAAATATAGGTTTTCTTTGGAATTCAATCAATTAGTTACGAAACAAGAGAGCTATTTAATTTTAACAGAAAGAAATACAAAAATGAATAGAAAGTAAAATGATTCAATCTTTTTTTGTATTTTAATAAATATCTTTTTTTATCTAATAATTAGATAATGAAATTCTTTGATTAACTTTTTGAATTTAAGCAACTAAACCCATTCTGAATTTTTGAATATTTCAATGAGACCAATTTTGAAAAATTCTGAATTTCCGTATTTTTTCTTATTCTTATTTTTTTTTTTTTTTGAATTCCTTCAGAAAGAGATAAGAATAGGTTTGGTGAATCGGAAACATTTTTATTTTATAGAAAAATTGAACTATAAATTTTAACTAAAAATTGCTATTTCTTTTCTTATGGAACATACATATCAATATGCCTGGGTAATCCCTCTTCTCCCACTTCCAGTTATTATGTCAATGGGGTTTGGTCTTTTTCTTATTCCGACAGCAACAAAAAATCTTCGTCGCATATGGGCTTTTCCTAGTGTTTTACTCTTAAGTATAGCTATGGTATTCTCAGTTCACCTGTCTATTCAACAAATAAATGGAAGTTCTATCTATCAATATCTATGGTCTTGGACCATCAATAATGATTTTTCCTTAGAATTTGGATACTTGATCGACCCCCTTACTTCTATTATGTTAATACTAATTACTACTGTAGGAATCTTGGTTCTTATTTATAGTGATGATTATATGTCTCACGATGAAGGATATTTGAGATTTTTTGTTTATATAAGTTTTTTTAATACCTCCATGTTGGGATTGGTTACTAGTTCCAATTTGATACAAATTTATTTTTTTTGGGAACTTGTGGGAATGTGTTCCTATTTATTAATAGGCTTTTGGTTTACACGTCCAATTGCAGCGAGTGCTTGTCAAAAAGCTTTTGTAACTAATCGTGTAGGGGATTTTGGTCTGTTATTAGGAATTTTAGGTTTTTTTTGGATAACAGGTAGTTTAGAGTTTCGGGATTTGTTCAAAATAGCTAATAACTGGATTCCTAATAATGGGATTAATTCCTTACTTACTACTTTGTGTGCTTTTTTATTATTCCTTGGTGCAGTTGCAAAATCTGCACAATTCCCTCTTCACGTATGGTTGCCCGATGCTATGGAAGGACCCACTCCCATTTCGGCTCTTATACACGCAGCAACTATGGTTGCTGCGGGGATTTTTCTTCTAGCTCGACTTCTTCCTCTTTTCATATCCCTACCTTTGCTAATGAGTTTCATTTCTTTAGTAGGTACAATAACACTCTTCTTAGGAGCTACTTTAGCTCTTGCTCAGACAGATATTAAAAGAAGCTTAGCCTATTCTACAATGTCTCAATTGGGTTATATGATGTTAGCTCTAGGTATAGGTTCTTATCAAGCTGCTTTATTCCATTTGATCACTCATGCTTATTCGAAAGCTTTATTGTTCTTGGGATCCGGATCCATTATTCATTCAATGGAACCTCTTGTTGGATATTCACCAGATAAAAGTCAGAATATGGTTCTTATGGGTGGTTTAAGAAAATACGTTCCAATTACAAGAACTACTTTTTTATGGGGTACACTTTCTCTTTGTGGTATTCCACCTCTTGCTTGCTTCTGGTCCAAAGATGAAATCCTTAGTAATAGTTGGTTGTATTCACCCTTTTTTGGAATAATAGCCTCTTTTACTGCAGGATTAACTGCATTTTATATGTTTCGGATATATTTACTTACTTTTGATGGGTATTTGCGTGTTCATTTTCAAAATTACAGTAGTACTAAAGAAGGTTCGTTGTATTCAATATCCTTATGGGGAAAAAACATACCTAAAGGAGTCAATAGGGATTTTGTTTTATCAACAATGAAGAGTGGAGTTTCTTTTTTTTCACAAAATATACCCAAAATTCCTGGTAATACAAGAAATAGGATAGGATTCTTTAGTACTCCCTTTGGGATTAAAAACACTTTTGTCTATCCTCATGAAACGGGAAATACTATGCTATTTCCTCTTCTTATATTACTGCTTTTTACTTTGTTCATTGGATTCATAGGAATCCATTTTGATAATGGAGTAATGAATAATGGAATATCGGAGTTAACCATATTATCAAAGTGGCTAACTCCTTCAATAAACTCTTTCCAGGAAAGTTCTAATTCTTCCATAAATTCATATGAATTTCTCACTAATGCAATTTCTTCTGTAAGTTTAGCTATTTTTGGTCTATTCATAGCATATATCTTCTATGGATCCGCTTATTCTTTTTTTCAGAATTTGCATTTTATAAATTCCCTTGTAAAAGGGAATCCCAAAAAGTTATTTTTGGATCAAGTAAAAAAAAAGATATACAGCTGGTCATATAATCGTGGTTATATAGATGTTTTCTATACTAGGGTCTTTATCCTGGGTATAAGAAGATTAGCCGAACTAACGCATTTTTTTGATAAAGGTGTCATTGATGGAATTACCAATGGAGTAGGTCTTGCTGGTTTTTGTATAGGAGAAGAAATAAAATATGTCGGGGGAGGGCGAATATCATCTTATCTATTCTTTTTTTTATGTTATGTATCCTTGTTTTTATCCTTTTTTCCTTAATTCATTATTCCATGAATTCCTCAAAACGAGGCTCATCAAAATGCAAAATCTAAGACTACTATAAGACTACTAATAAAATAAGAAAAAAGACTACTAATAAAATAAGAAAAAAATTCGAATGATTAAATTAC